ACCACATATCCTAATTTGACACCAAGAAATGAAGTGCTTTCTCGAAATAGAAAATAATTTGAATAAATTCATTTAGCATAAGAGTCGTTCATTACTCAAATTTGCTTTCATACCCAAAATTGGATGATCCTATCCTACGAAGGTAAGGCCTTTCACTTCAAAAAGGGGTTAGAGTGGGGAAATGTGGTGATTCATATTTTTCGTGTCTACTCAAAAGTTTCATGTTGAAATTGAGGGTAACAATTATCTGATCCTTTGAATTGTTCGAATTTATTAAAGGAATTTGATAGTATTAAAGATCTTATCGAAAACTTACGGCAGCTTGCCAAACAAAGGCTAAGAGAAAAAAAAACAAAGGTATGACTGGCATAACATCTACAATTGGATTCAAAAAAGCATAGGCTTCTGGCAATTTTGCCAAGAAAAAACTACTCGAATAAAGGGCAGAATTAATACAGATCAAATTAAAGATATTAAGCATAATAAACTTTTTATTTTGTTCTTGGAGATAATTGTATTTTGGTTGAGTTATTGATATAAGTAAAAACAAAAAGAGAAAGGTAGAAAAAATATTTCCTTTTCTTTGAGCTTACCCAACCAAAAATCCTGCAATTCTCAAAGGAGAATAGAATAAATTTGACTTTCAATACAATATCTTAATTGAATTCTACGTAATGAGCAATAAATTCAAGATAATTCTATATCTATCCGTGTCAAAATCCTAACAACAATCTAATCCTTTCTAAAAATTAAATATTTGGACTAGAATTGACGACAAACCAATACCACTATTATTCTTTATTAGTGTTAAATCAAAATTTAAATGGGGCGTGGCCAAGTGGTAAGGCACCGGGTTTTGGTCCCGCTATTCGGAGGTTCGAATCCTTCCGTCCCAGAGCATATTTATTCTATCAGAATACATATTTTTTTTTTAGTTTTTATTTTAATAAACCTAAACTTAATCGAGTTCAACAAATGACACAGCGATGTAATTCACTTTATTTGTTGTAATCCAGTTAAGAGAGAAAATAGATCACAAGAGTTTGAATTCAAAAAAAGGTTAGACGAGCTTTTGATCATATGTTTTTTCTCTTCATAACTACCATTTTGACGGAGTCGAAATGCGAAAGAAGCCATATTTCCTATTCCTTAAATAAAAAAAAAAAATGGAGTAATTCAATTCTAAATTCTCTGCGGATCTCTGAATTTTGAAACAAGACAAAGTTTTTTGTACTATGACTAAATTGAGTCAAGCATCTTAAGTTTCTTAAGACTTGGTTAGGTTAGGATAAAAAAAAGAGTAAGGACTAAATTTCTATTTGTTTTGCTCTTATAAAGAATTTTAAATTTATGGAAAGATTCCAACAGGTTGATTCATACATTTTTTTTTTTGAAGATTCTAGAAGGATTTCTAAATTTCAAGTAAAAAAAAAAAAACGTCTAAAAAAAGGAAATCCATATCCTATAAGTATTGTTATCATCCTTTTTTTTTTCAATTTAGACAAAAAAAATAAAAATAGGGATTCATTTCTAATTTTGATAAAACTTCACTATGTACCAACTGAACCAATGACTATTCATGATTCTTTAATGGAATCAATTCTATACCGGCTCAAAATTAGATAAATGTTATGGTAAAACTTCGTTTGAAACGATGTGGTAGAAAGCAACGTGCGACTTGAAGGACACGATCCCTTGTGGATTCTTGCATCCACCATTTTATATCAAAATGAAGGTGCTCTTGGCTCGACATCACTTGTTCTGCTAAACTACCCTTTTTGTTGGGTTGTAGCCTAAATAGTATAGGATGGAGCTCGAGTATAAAGTATTGACTTATTTCTTAGGGCAAGGATCTAGGGTTAATATCAATCTATAAAAAAGAAGAACTTCGTAAGTCTATTTTTGATATATAAATGAAAGGTTCCAAAGTTTCCAATCCAAAAGAAAAAATTCTTGGAATTAAGAAAACGCTTTCGGTACAAAAAGTGTATCACAGGGAATCAAATGTTTGGATGATTCTTTGAAAAAGGTCACAAAAAGGGTATGTTGCTGCCATTTTGAAAGGATTCAAAATTACCGAAGTCATGTCTAAACCCAATGATTAAAAATAAGGATAAAGGATACCAGAACAAGAAAACACCCTTTCAATTGTATTAATAACTGCCTCAGAATGAGGAATTCAAATTTGAATAAAAATTTAGTAAAAAGAAAGGGATTTAAAGACCACTCAATAAAAGAAATCTTAAAAATCTTTTTTTTTTTTTTAGCTTTTTGAGAATTATCCAACTTGAGTTATGAGTACAAATGGTTTTTCCCTTTCAGAAAGGAAGGAGAAAGGTGGAAGGGTACTTAAATCATAGTCTAATTACACCTATTTGCCATAGGAATTCTATACATAAATAGAGCCTCAAATCATTTTTATCGAGCCGTACGAAGAGAAAACTTCCTATACGTTTCTGGGGGGGGTATTGTTCATCTACATCTATCCCAATGAGCCGTCTATCGAATCGTTGCAATTGATGTTAGATTCCGAAGAGAAGGAAGAGATCTTCGGAAAGTGGGTTTTTATGATCCAATAAAGAATCAAACTTATTTAAATGTTCCTGCTATTCTTTATTTTCTTGAAAAAGGTGCTCAACCTACAGGAACTGTTCAGGATATTTTAAAGAAGGCAGAAATTTTAAAGTAATTTTGTCCTAATCAAACGCAAATTTATTTGAATTAAGGAAAAATGGGATCAGAAAGGGGTTATGGCTTGTATAGTTTTGTATAACTTTTCTCTACTATTTTTTGCTCTTTCTTTTTTTTTATTCGCGCCTATTTTTCTTTATTCCCATAAAATTCTAGATTTTATATCTAGAACAAGAAAACCTTAATTTTTTTGCTAGTTCTTCATTTCCATTTTTGTATCTATGTCCATTTGTTATGGAGTGCCAATTCAACACAAGTCCTTATTTTTGGTTTTCCATTCTTTTATTTTTTGAAAATAAATAATTTGATTATATTGACAACAGGGTATCTAACAAATATAATTTATTATAAATAATAAGTGTATCCATTTATCTCCGTCTCAGAGGTTTGGTTTTTTACTTTACTTCATGGAAATGGTGGGTTCACTGGATTCGCTTTGATGTAAGAAGTTTTTTTGGTTGAAATCAAAATGATAACAATGGTCTATAAATTTTTGGATTTCTCTACATTTTTTATTTGAAAATTTTTTAGTTCAATCTTTCGATTACTTCGTATAATTTCTTTATTGTTTGTTATTATGATTGTATTGTATCGACTTATTTTTTTTGGGTTGCTAACTCAACGGTAGAGTACTCGGCTTTTAAGTGCGGTTAGAATCTTTTACACATTTGGATGAAGCGAGGATTTATCCATACTATTGGTAAAGTTTTAAAGACTACGACTGATCCTGAAAGGAAATGAATGGAAAAAATAGCATGTCGTATCAATGAAGAATTCAAAGAATATTTTATTCTTACTAGATTGGTACAAAACCATGTTTCAAATGGAACAAAATGAATTCAATTTCAAATTGGGTCGAGTGAATAAATGGATAGAACCCTATGGTTTCAATTAATTATAGGGAAAGCAAAAGTAACGAGCTTCTATTCTTAATTTGAATAATTACCCAATCTTTTTTCTAATTATAGGCTAAAAATAGATTAGTACCAGTTGCGGAACGGAACAGGTTTCTTCATGGATTATATGAATCCTAGTTATTGGTCCAGTCCATTATGGAATGGAAGTAGATGTGTAAAAGAAGCAGCATATTGATAAAGTCTTTTTTTTTTCCAAAATCAAAAGAGTGATTGGTTTGAAAAAATAAAAGATTTCTAAGCATCTTCTTATCCTAAACCAAATAATAAGCATAAAATTTCAATTAAATGGAAAAGAAGGGAATAGAGAATCCGTTGAAAAGTTTACCGAGGTAGCTCTTTTTTTCTTACTAAAGTACCTTGTTTTGCCTGTATCGCACTATGTATTATTTGATAACCACCCAAGCCTCTCTCTTTGGTTCAAATGGAGGAGTTCAAAGGATATTTAGAACTAGATAGATCTCAGCAACAGGACTTCCTATATTCACTTAGCTTTGAAGAGTCTATTTATACACTTGCTCATGATCATGGTTTAAATAGATCAATTTTAAATGCGGATTCTGACAAAAAATCTAGCTTACTAATTGTGAAATGTTTAATTACTCAAATGTATCAACAAAATCATTTGATTTTTTCTACTAATGATCCTAAAAAAAAATTATTTTTTGGACAGAACACGGATTTATATTGTCGAATCCTATTCGAAGCATTTACCGTCGTTTTGGAAATTCCATTTTCTCTACGAGAAAGACCATTTATAGAAAGGAAGGAAACGGTCCAATTTTTAAATTTACGATCCATTCATTCAATATTTCCTTTTTTAGAAGACAAATTCTCACATTCCAATTATGTATTAGATATACTACTACCCCATTCCATTCATCTGGAAATCTTGGTTCAAACTCTTCGTTATTGGATAAAAGATGCCTCTTCTTTGCATTTAGTGCGATTTTTTCTGCACCAGTATCAGAATTGGAATAGTTTTATTATTCCAAACCAATCTCGTTTTTTTTTTTTAAAAAAAAAGAATCAAAGATTCTTTTTCTTCCTATATAACTCTAAAATGTGTGAATATGAATCTATCTTCATTTTTATGCGTAACCAATTTGTTCATTTACGATCAATATCTTCTGAAGCTTTTCTTGAACGTATCTATTTCTATGAAAAAATGGAACATTTTCTAGAAGTTTCTGCTAAGGATTTTCAGGCCTTTTTATGGTTGTTCAAGGATCTTTTCATGCATTATGTTAGATATCAAGGAAAATGCATTTTGGTTTCAAAAGGGACGTCCTTTTTGATGTCTAAATGGAAATATTACCTAGTCAATTTCTGGCAATCTTGTTTTTACATGTGGTCTGAACCAGGAAGGGTTCAGATAAACCAATTTTCCAATTA